TTCTTCCTATTACTAGTAATATTAATTATTTAATATTAATTATTAATTAAGAAAGAAATATAAAGAATGAATATATGAATTAATCTATAAATTCGATAAGAGAGGGTCTAAAGCGGGTAGCGGGAATCGAACCCGCATCGTTAGCTTGGAAGGCTAGGGGTTATAGTCGACGCCGATTCAATTCAACATTTTTAACGTCTCTAATTCAAAACCGAACATGAAACTTTGGTTTCATTCGGCTCCTTTATGGAAGATGTATAAATTCCTAGATCTAAAAGATGTGAATCAAAATTCTACCCATAACATCTATGTTAGCTTTTTTGTCTGAATACATTGAATTCAAAAAGACTTGCTTTCTAGATGATCCCGCTAGAATAAGATAATTGTAACAATCTTTCTAGTTCCTTCGTTCTTTATTTCTATTTCAAAAAATCCTTAGGAAAAGTACTTTGTTCCCACCGAGCTAAAATAATATGTCGATGTCTCTAGTAAATCAAAGTCATCATTTAATAGCTATTTTGCTTCAATTTCTTCTCTATCAACTCAAAATTGAAGATTTAGTTACGGTTAGAAATCCACTTTTCTATCTTCAGCCATGGATCTTTATTCATAATTTGTGAATTGTATTAATACTTCCAATTAAATAATTATGTTTCGCAATTTGAGAATCCAATTTTCAATTTACAATTGACTTTTGGATACAAATCACGAGAATTTCTATTTTTCCTCGAATCAGTCATTGAGAGGTAAAGGATTAAATCCTTTTAAGAAAAAAGTTTTTAATCGGAATATAAATTAAACCGAGGGACCCCTTAACTATTAAGGGGATTAATAGAACGAATCACACTTTTACCACTAAACTATACCCGCTACAATGTGATTATTGTATACAAATGGATCTTTTGTCGAACAGAGGCATTTGGCGTAATCAAAATAGGATTCTAAACGAATCATGAAAATTAGAGTGTTAACTTTCTTTTTGTGTTTGTGGAATTCAATTAGGAAAAGATTAAATAACTAAAATTAAATAAGAATTTCTTTTTTTTTACTAAAGTCATTTTGATAGAGACGATTCACTAAAAGCACCAAAATCATAACATAAAAATGCGTTGTGTAAGAATCCAGAGTTTCTTTTGTTTATTCTATATCTCTTTTTTATTACAAAAAAAGGGCTTGGCAAAGGGCCCTGACTAGGTCAATACCTAGCCGGGCCGGGCGTGGGAGTAAAAGAAAAGTGCCTTTTCGATCAAAATAAAAACAATTTGATCTTTTTAGCTCTTATTTTATTTTAGCTCTTACTTTATCTAAATGGAATTACTGATATAAAGTTATACATATCTAATCTATATAATAAAAAGATAGAAAGAAAGCCTTTTTTAATCCTTACTTTATGTGTAATGTAACATAGTCTTTTTTTTTTCAATTGGGAGAGATGGCTGAGTGGACGAAAGCGGCGGATTGCTAATCCGTTGTACAAGTTATTTGTACCGAGGGTTCGAATCCCTCTCTTTCCGCCTCCCTCGATGACTTGATATTTTAATTTCATTGATCTTTCAAAATTTTCAAATCATTTTTCATTTTATTCTTCACGTCCAGGATTACGCCCCGGATCATTAGATAGGAATCCAAAGATGAAGAGAGAAACAAAGAATATCACTACTGTATAAACGAAAAGTTTGAGAGTAAGCATTACACAATCTCCAAGATCATTTTTTTTTTGAAAAGGGGGAATAGATCGTCTGTTTTTATACCACATACCCTAATTCTAGTTTGACATCACGAAATGAATGAGGCGCTTTCTAGAAATAGAACAATTTTTGAATTTATGAAAATTCTTTTGTCATATAGAGTCTTTCATTACTAAAATTTCATTTCATACCCAAAATTATATATTCTCGAAGATTCGGATACTAATAGGATTAGTGTCTTTCATTGGAAAACAAAATGGGGTCTGAATGGGGTGATTTAGATTTATCGCGTCTAGTCAAGAGTTTCTTTGAATTGAGGGTTCATTCTTGTGAGACTTATTTGATCCAATTGATAAAATCTTCGAAATAAATCCTGCATTTTCTAGGATAATATTAAAGATCTCAGCGAAAACTTACAGCAGCTTGCCAAACAAAGGCTAAGAGAAAAAAAAACAGAGGTATGACTGGCATAACATCTACAATCGGATTCAAAAAAGCATAGGCCTCCGGCAATTTGGCGAAGACAAAATTACTCGAATAAAGAGCCGAATTAATACAGGTCAAACTAAAGATATTAAGCATAACAGGCATTTTGTTCTTGGAGATAATTTCATTTTGATTGAGTTATTGATATGAAGTCAAAAGGAAGAAAGTAAGGTAGAAAAAATTCTTCTTTGTCTTTGAATTCACCCAATCAAAAACCCTCCCACTCTCAAATAGAATAGAAGAAATTCGACTTTCATACAATATCTTAATTGAATTATATGTAATGATCAATAAATTGAATTTTATTCTATATATATACGTATCAAAATCTTAGCAAGAATATATTCTCTAAATTAGATAGTTGAATTAGAATTGACGATCAACCAATACCAGCATTATTCTTTATTAGTGTGGAATAAAAATTTAAATGGGGCGTGGCCAAGTGGTAAGGCAACGGGTTTTGATCCCGGTATTCGGAGGTTCGAATCCTTCCGTCCCAGATCCTATTCCACTCTAAATATAAATTTGATTAGAATAAAAATAAGTAAAATAAGATTCTTGTGAACAACTTTCTGTTTATGTTTAAAGGTCTAATATTGAATAGAATGCGATGCTTATTTCTTTTTTTTATGGTTTTTGATTCCTATATAATTTTTAGAGTAGATTGAAATTAATTAGAAAGGGGACGTCTTAAGTTGAATATCTTTGTTTGTCCGAATTTCATTAATAACTAAGAAAATTACGCGATCTATTTTATTTGAACTTTTAGGTATTTGGTGTTTGACTCTAATGAATAATTAGAAATATATGGAAGGAGTGGGAAGAATTGAGATAGAGGAATTCATTTATTTTATTCACTTTCCGTTTTCCTTTATTTCTTTTATGACAATCTTATAGTCTTATAGAAAGATTACTGAATCTTAAGTTAAACAAAATATGAAAATACATATATAAAACTAGGAAATGCATAGTCTATATGTATATATTATTATTGCTCTATAGTTCTATTTCAGTAAGAGCAGTTTTTCGTTCTGAAACAAAAATTTTATGATCTATTAAATTGAAAGGGCAAATTTCAATATCTAACCATATTTAACATAGAATATCTATAAGAGTAACAATTGTTTAATCTATCTGATAGATATAGATAGGAACTATTCTTTTAGCTATTTTATAAAATAAGAATCGAAAAAATAAGGACTCAAATCTTCCCTCCCATCAGTCTTTTTTATTCATTTCATAAAAATAAACGAAAAATTTAAGTTATTCCATTTTTTATTTATATTTTATTATATAATCATTTTGATAATTCAAAAAAATCTTGCATTTATACTATACAATAAAATTGGGGTGACGTTGAATTCGTGCTAAAACCTTTTCAGAAAAATTTCTATCCATCTATCTAGAAGAAAAGCAATAGATTACTATGTAGCGAATGCACCAATGATTATTCACGATTCCATAATTGAATCAATTCCATACCGGTTCCAAATTAGAGAAATGTTATGGTAAAACTTCGTTTGAAACGCTGTGGTAGAAAGCAACGTGCGACTTGAAAGACATGATCCATTGTGGATTTTTACATCCACCATTTTATATAAGAAAGAATGAAAGTGCTCTTGACTCGACATCATTTATTCTGTTTAGCTAGAAACCTTATTGGGTTGTAATGGAAATAGTCCATGATGGAGCTCGAGTAGAAAGTATTGATTCATTTCTCCGGGGCAAGGGTCTATGGTTAATGCCAATCAATAAATTGGAACAACTTCGTAAGTATATCGTTGATAGAAAAATCGAAAGGGTTTTACGTTCCCAATCTAAAATAAAATTTCTTGGAATTGAAAAAAAAACAATCTTTCCATACAAAGTGTATCGCATAAGAATCAACCCTTTCTATGATTCTTTACTAGAAATCAATCGCAAAAAAAGGTATGTTGCTGCCATTTTGAAAAGATTAAGAATCACCGAAGTTATGTCTAAACCCAATGATTTAAAACAAAGATTAAAGGATCCCAAAACAAGAAAAGATCTTTTCCATTGTTTCCATAATCGGATCATAATAAAAATTCAAATAGATTTGAAACGAAAGAAACAAAAAGGGGGTTTAAAGCCCACTCAATAAATGAAATGCTTAAATATTTTCTTTTGAGCCACTTGAGAGTTATCTAACTTGAGTTATGAGTACAAATGATTTTTTTTAAAGAAGTAAGAATAAAAAGGGGGGATTGAAACCAAAATCTAATTTATTTAACCATTTTATAGACCCATTTGTGATTGTATGTAATCCTATACATTTAAGTAGAACTTAGAATCATTTTTAACGAGCCGTACGAGGAGAAACCTTCCTATACGTTTCTAGGGGGGGTTATTTTTTTACATCTATCCCAATGAGCCGTCTATCGAATCGTTGCAATTGATGTTCGGTCCCGAAGAGAAGGGCGAGATCTTCGGAAAGTGGGTTTTTATGATCCGATAAAGAATCAAACTTATTTAAATGTTCCTGCTATTCTATATTTCCTTGAGAAAGGTGCTCAACCTACAGAAACGGTTCAGGATATTTTAAAGAAAGCGGGGGTTTTTAAGGAGTTTCACTTTCACTCTAATCAAACGAAATCAAATTAAGGAAATAAAAAAAATAATAGAGTAATAGAGAAAGATTGTATAAAACTATATAGGAGTCATCACTCCCCTAACTTTTTATTTTCTCTTTTGCTCTATTCATACCAATTCATTACTCCCCTATGTTCTATAACAGTAAAACCAGAATTTCTTAATTTATTGATCCTAGAAAAATTCTGACAATCTCTTCAATTTGGTACTTTTCGT